CCATAATAAAGACGTTTACTTTCTGTTCTTGATTCAACACACTTCCACTGTAGTGTCCGAGTAGATACTGTTACTTTCTCTCGAACCATAGTAATAATTTGATTTGATTGAATTATTTATTTCTCTTGTTTCTCGTGAAATTTCTTCATTGTTCATTTCTACACACGTCTTTTTTTCGGAGGTCTACAGCCATTATGCGGCATAGGGGTTACATCCCGTATAAAAGTTAATAGTATACCACTTCGACGAATAGCTCGTAATGCTGCGTCTCTTCCGAGACCGGGCCCTTTTATCATGACTTCTGCTCGTTGCAGACCTCGATCCACTACTGTACGAATAGCATTTGCTGCTGCAGTTTGGGCGGCAAAAGGTGTCCCCCTTCGCGTACCCTTGAATCCACAAGTACCGGCCGAGGACCAGGAAACCACCCGACCCCGTACATCTGTAACCGTGACAATGGTGTTATTGAAACTTGCTTGAACATGAATAACTCCCTTTGGGATTCCACGTGCACTCTTACGCGAACCAAGACGTACATTCCTACGCGAACCGGTTCTCGGTATAGCTTTTGCCATATTGTATCATCTCCTAAATATATGGATATATCCATTTCATGTCAAAAGAGATTCTTTTTTTGTAAATTGAGTCCTTTAGCAAGTCTGATTATCCTTGTCTTTGTTTATGTCTCAGGTTGGAACAAATTATTCTAATGCGCCCCCGCCTGCGAATTAGTCGACATTTTTCACAAATTTTTCGAACGGAAGCTCTTATTTTCATATTTTTTATTCCTTATCTTAATTCTGAATCTATTTTTTGGTAGAAAATAAGTTTCTTGCAATTTTTCATCTCAAATCGTAGTGAAAAAAAAAATAACCTAATCTTTCGAATCCTTGTTTCGGAGTCGATAAATTATACGTCCTCTGGTTGAATCATAACGACTTACTTCAATTTTCACTTTATCCCCCGGCAGTATCCGTATAAAACTACGTCGGATCTTTCCTGAAACATAACCTAGAATCAGATCCTCATTATCTAACCGAACCCGGAACATGCCATTGGGAAGTGATTCAGTAATTAAACCTTCATGAATCCATTTTTGTTCTTTCATTCCAGGTAAAGTCCCCCTCAAGTATCAACTAATGGAGAAGAAAGGATATTAGACCGCCCATCCTTTTTCTTTTTTTTACAAATAGGAAGAGTTTTCGGATTCAATTTGGATATTAAAAGGATTACCATATATAACACAAAATTTCTCCTCCGATTCCTTCTAGTCGAGCCTCCCGGTCTGTCATTATACCTCGAGAAGTAGAAAGAATTATAATTCCCATCCCACCGAAAATTCTAGGAATTCGTTGAGAGTTGGAATAGATTCGTAGACCCGGCCGACTAATCCGTTTTAAATTTAAAAAATTTATATAGGGTCTTTTCCTATTCCTTCTATGTCGCAGGGTTAAAACCAAAAAATCTTTGTTTTTTTCTCGATGTTTTCGGACATTTTCGATAAACCCCTCTCGGAAAAGTATTTTAACAATATTTTCGGTAATATTTGTAGATGCTATGCGAACAACTCTTTTTCTATCCATATCACCATTTCGTATAGAGGTTATTATCTCAGCAATAGTGTCTCTACCCATGATGAACTAAGATGATTGGTGCTTTCAAATTGTATAGAATCAACATGTTTTTCTGTTTTTATTGGTTTTGAAATAGGAATTTTTCAAGGTGTATACGTGAGACACAATATTACGAATGAATTTAGTTCTTAATCCATTTCTGCCAAATAAATCAAAGATGTTACAATCTTATCTTATAATACCTCGGGAGCTAATGAAACTATTTTAGTAAAATTTAATTGTCTTAATTCCCGGGGAATTGCACCAAAAATTCGAGTTCCCTTTGGATTTCCTTCCTGATCAATCACAACTGCAGCATTGTCATCATATCGTATTATCATACCGCTGTCACGTTTTAGTTCTTTACAGGTACGAACAATCACAGCTCTGACTACTTCTGATTTTTCTAGGAGCATATTTGGTACCGCTTCTTTGATCACACCAACAATAACGTCACCAATATGGACATATCGGCGATTACTAGCTCCTATGATTCGAATACACATCAATTCTCGAGCCCCACTGTTATCCGCCACATTCAAATTGGTCTGAGGTTGAATCATGTCAATTTTTTTGTCTATTCGCAAAAGATGAAGAAAATAAAAGAGATATTGTTTGTCAAAAAAAAAACAAACCCGCGATTTTGTTTTATTCCCAAAACTTGTTTCTGTTGGTTCTACATTTTTAGACCGAAATAAGAAATTGAGTTCGTATAGGCATTTTTGATGCTGCTATTAAAATAGCTCTTCTAGCGATATTTTCACTTACTCCACCCATTTCATATAGTATTCGTCCCGGTTTCACAACAGCTACCCAATATTCAGGGGATCCTTTCCCCGAACCCATACGTGTTTCGGCAGGTCTTACTGTAACCGGTTTGTCTGGAA